TCTCATTCGACTGAGGATAGAAGGGCGATGAGTGATGCAACTCAATGTTGAATTTGTCGCAAAAATCCTTAACTTGCTGAGCAATAAATTGAGGTCCGTTATCGGTAACTAAAATCTTGGGTACCTCGAATCGAGCGATGATATTATTTATAATGAACTTGACCACAGTACTCGCTTTGATCTCAGTGAATGCTTTTGCTATTAGCTCTTGCTAGTACTCGGTGGCTGTGAGGATGAATGCCGGTCTATTTGTATTTTCAACAGTCTTGGTGAATGGTCCAATAATGTCGAATGCCCACATTGAAAATGGCCACGGAGCTGTCAACGTATGGAGAGATGATGAGGGTGCCCGAACGAGATCGGCGTGGATTTGGCATTTCATGCATTTCCTCACAACATTCTAACAGTCCCTCTCCATTGTTGGCCAGTAATATCCTTGACGCAACATCTTCTTGGCCAGCATTTGACTATTGACATGACCACCGCAGATGCCGGAGTGTGCTTCCTGTATTACAAAATATCCTTCCTCTCGAGTGTTGCACCTGATAAGTACACCGTCGAAGGATCGCTTGTACAAAACGTCCCCTAGCATGACAAAGCGACGTGAGAGGTCACGCAACGCTCTCCTTTGTTGAGGTGTGGCAAAATCTGGGATGAACTTGTCCTTCTGATAATTCTTGATATCGTAATACCAAGGGTTCCCGGCATCTTCATATTCTTCCTCGGCTGGTCCCTCTGCTAGGGTCATAATCGAATTCTTTGCCTCCTCGCCCTTCTCTAATAGGGCTCTTCTTTCGAGGACGCATCGGAATTTGCTTTTGCGCTTCCATCTGCAGAATTTTCCTGATCTCGCCAAATGGTGTCCGTTGCTGGGACATCCATTCTTTCCACAACGAAAGACTCCATGCTTCGATGCAGGGGCATTTGAACGATTGATGCTAGCGTAGCCAGAGAATCAGCCAGCCGGTTATGCATTCTCGGGTCAAAGTTCTCTCTTTGAATCGCTTGATGAGCTCGATTGACATTTCTTTATAAGGGACCCCTCCGTGGGTCCTTAGTCTTCCATTCACCCAGAACTTGGCTGATCACCAGCTTTGAATCTCCTATGACCTTCAAGTGTCGGACATCGAGGCGGAGTGCAGCTCGAAGTCCGGCAATGAATGCTTCATACTCAGTGATGTTGTTGGTCGTAGGAAACCCCAGCGGATATGCCTTCGGGCCCCTCTGGTGACATCAACACGATCCCAATGCCATTCCCTTTCGAATTCAAAGCTCCATCGAAGTACATGGTCCAGAAAGGATCTGATTCTCCATACTCAATGTCAGTGTAAAAGACTTCTTCATCCGGAAAATCCATCATGGGCGGCTCGTAACATGGTAAAGGGTGACGTGCAAGGTGATCAGCAATAGCTTGTCCCAACATCGATTTCTGGGTGACATAAGTGATATCGAACTCTGACAACAACATTTGCCACCTAGCAATTCGGCCTGAAACAACCGGCTTTTCGAAGAGATACTTGAGCGGGTCCATGCGCGCGAGAAGCAGTACCGGATAAGACAATAGGTAGTGTCTGAGGCGTTGAGTAGCCCAAACCAAAGCGAGACAGGTCTTCTCTAATGGTCAATATCTCGACTCGCAGTCGGTCAATTTTTTGCTCAATATAGTATATGGCCTGTTCTCTTCTGCCTGTGTCGTCATGTTGACCGAGCACACATCCCATGGACGTCTCTGTGGTGGATAAGTAGAGCAGTAAGGGTCTTCCCGGAACTGGAGGATTCGTTAAATATTTTGTGATTCGATCAAAAGCCCGTTGGCAATCCTCATTCCACTGCTTAGGGAAGTCCTTTTTTAGGAGTTTGAATATCGGCTCACAGATGGGCGTGAGTTGTGCGATGAAGCGACTGACATACTGTATGCGTCCCAGGAAACCCCTTATTTTTCCGTTTGCGGAGGTGGCATTTCAATAATCGCCTTTGCCTTTGCCGGGTCTATCTCGATCCCTCTTTGACTTAGGATTCATCCTAATAACTTGCCGGATGTAGTGCCGAAGATACACTTTTGAGGGAAATTTTGACTTTATGAGGCCTTTCTGGAGGTTTAGTAAGCGATCTTCTCTATTTCGCGATTTGACGATCATGTCATAAACGTATACTTCCGCTTCTTTGTGCATCAGATCATGAAACAGAGCCGTCATTGCCCGCTGATAAGTGGCGCCGGCATTCTTTAGCCCGAACGGCATGACTTTGTAGCAAAATGTGCCCCAGGGTGTGATGAACGAGGTCTTCCTTATGTCTTCAGGAGCCATCTTGATCTGAAACGAAGCGCGCTGTATCCATCCATGAAACTAAACATCTCGTACCCTGCCGTATGATCAATGAGAATCTGAATATTGGGCAGGGGAAAATCGTCCTTGGGACAGGCCTTGAAGAGGTCCCGGAAATCGACACAAAGACGAATCTGCCCATTCTTTTTCTTTACCGGCACGACCTTTGCTAACCAATCTGGATGCTTCTCAGTTCGGATAAACTTGGCAGCCAATAATTGTTCAACTTATGCCTTAATCTCTATCTCAAGTTCGGGTCTGAACTTCCTGGCCGCTTGTTTCACAGGAGTCAAGTTCGGTCCCCTATGGAGTAAGGGGGGGTGTGGGTTGTGTCAATACATCTGAGAGAAAGAGTACGGATGAGATCGCCAACCCAAAATCCCCCCGAGCTAACGGCGGACGTAAGAGTGCCTAGAAAGTACGGGAAGAGGGAAAGGACCGCCCCCAATAAAATCATCAACTTCCTCCTTTTCGAGAGCTACCCGTTCGAGTCGAAAGAGCAGACTAAATCGATAGGAGAGGTCGTCAGGCACAAGGGGGACCGGAACCTAAAAGCTAGAAATAGGGCACAAAAGAGGGCACAGAGGACCCGGACCCGTACTTCCTTGAGGATAGGGGAGATACGATCGTGAAGTAGGAAGCCTGATGAAAACAGGTAAATGAAACCTTCAGAATTAGACCGTAAATCCTGGTTCGGAAGAGGGACAGGAGGAACCAAAGGGGCGAGCCTCGAAAGTGTGCTGGGAAGGCCCCAGGATTGATAACCCAGGAAAGCTTCCCCCCTTATGACTTGAGTGTGCTTACCCCCTGCAACCCCCTATGCCAAACCAGTTGAGTGCAAGGAGGTCAGAGCAGAGGAGCTTCCCGGGTAGCAAGCTAGTTAGGAGAGAAGTCACACACACTGGCAGGGAGGAAACCTCGGCTCCTAGCGTTTCAGAGGGCTAAAGACGGAAGAGAGGAGACGCGCTGAAGGATACTGGCTACGTTACGCACCCGTTGATCCAGAATGAGCCGAACAGATAGCTCCAAGTCAAAGGACAGAAACTGGGGGAACGCTTGGCATACAGGTCGAGGACGATAGAAGATTGACGCTTGTCCACTTCAATCTGAACCCGGTTAGAGCAAGCACAAAGAGAAGGTGTAACGCGAGGCTCTTCAAGACCTCGACATACGCAACTTCTGGAGCAATGTCGGTTTCTCCATCTCAACAGCCACTGTAATTAGAGGTGACCACGGTACCGTACGGATACGGACGTCTAGGATGATCGACGTCGCCCTTCGTTCCTAACCCGGCAGCCCCAAGCGAAGAGGAGTCGGCACATGACCAAAGTACCTTCCCGTGTTCGAGGTCCAGAGGCTCACAGGCCACTTCTCCAAGGCACACTTCCAGCTCAGCACGAGGTAACAGATCACTAGCACCGAGACTCTCAGTCTTATATACTTCGTCGCAACCCAAGAATGTGATACTAGCCAACAGACTTAGGCAACGAGAGGAAGAGGACAGAGGCTCCAGAACCAGCGGATCGTACCAGGGCAAGGATAGGAAGGGATTGGATATAGCGAAGACCATGCAAAAGGGCTGACAATTCCGTGAAAGTAGCATCCTGAATGCCAAGGGAGCCGCCTTGCATTCGGAAAAAAGAGGATCTCATTGACGTAACTCAGTTGAAAATAAACCCTCCATTGTCGTATATGAGCAAGTGTCTAGCTCAATTACAAAACACGAAAAATGAGTTATGAACTTGCTTTAAGGCACCCTTTGTCGCCGTTACAGGGTTTGTCTTCATTCCCCCCTGAAATCTAAGGTCAGCCCGGGGTTAGATAATGGAATCATCGAAGCCCAACAAGCAACTCCATGAGCGCGTCAGCGCTCATTCTATTTGTAGTCGAGCGGCGCCTTCGTTTGTAGCGTTGCGGCGCCCGGCATTGTCCACTGATGCTGCTTTCGCGCACTAGCGCGCCAATCGAGCGGCGCCCAGCAAACGGAGGAGATTCAATCGCTCGACTGCGTTGGAGAGGAGATTCAAGCCGGAGTGCTTACGCAGCAAGAAAACGGATGCGCTAACGCGCAACGGCTTGAGCGCGTCAGCGCTCATGGAGTTGCTTGTTGCCCTGTAGTTTTCTCGCAGGCTCCTAGTACGTACCGTTATTTATACCTATAACGGGACACCAATACCCTATTGGAGAGAAGCTCTAACCACCACTTGATATAGAACCGTTGCTGGTGGAACCTGCAAGAAAACGGCTGCGCGTTAGCGCCGCGCGTCAGCGCAGCTATCAAGGGTTGCTTCTTTCTTCGCTGGCTCTCTCATCCTTAGTTGTCGGATCTAGTGGCCCCTCCGTGGAAGACCATTTCTTTTGTGCTTTTTTTTGCTCTTTCTGATCATTCCGAATTCCTCTCGATGTGGCGCCCGATTTGGTGAATGAAGTTACACGACACAGTTCTTATTACTATTACTTTACTCAAGAGTTGCTCAATGAATCTGTTGATTCGGAATCACGGGATGGGTAGATGCCACAGATGATGAATCAATCTTTTTTTTCTACCTCTGTCACTCTATCTTTGTTAGTGCCGTCTATAATGATAATGTAATGACTGATGAATCAAAAACTTTCAATTGGAACAACTTCTGTCAATTGGTATTTTTTCTTATCCTCGTATCTTGAAAAAATGGAAACTTAGGTAAGTGTTTTATAAAAATATGTAGAAAAAGAACGTATCTCATTTAGCTCCTTCATGCCTACTAACACTAGTTATTTCGGTTTTCTACTGGCGGCTTCAACTATAACCCCAGCTCTATTTATTGGTCTGAGCAAGATACGACTTATTCGAAATTCATTGAATGAACAATTCATAAAAATCAATGTTTCTGTGAGATTCCAGGTATTCTATAGTTCCTTCCCGCGTCAATTGCCAATTCTTGGTCATTGAGATTCATGGGCGATTCGGATGTTTATTTAGGGATAGATATTACCATTCTTTTTTCCCCTTTCAAACAAATCGAAATGATTGAAGTTTTTCTATTTTGAATCGTGTTAGGTCTAATTCCTATTACTTTGGCTGGATTATTCGTAACTGCTTACAATACAGACGCGGTGATCAGTTGGACCTTTGATTAATTAACATCTCTTTTTTTGCCTCCTTTCTTTAATCCGCAGGAGGTCAAATTCAGGTTGCTGTTCAAGTTAGTGAAGTTATTTCATTGTAATTCGACCTAACAAGAACGGAATCACGCTCTGTAGGATTTGAACCTACGACATCGGGTTTTGGAGACCCACGTTCTACCGAACTGAACTAAGAGCGCTTTCTTATCACAGTAGATACGACTGTAAAGAAAAGGATTCTTTTTGTACCCCCGCATGCATATAGTATCATAAAATGAAAGATTATGTATGTCCAATTTGAATCGATCTCAATTGATCCCTCGTTACTGCCCAGAGGAGAAGTAATAGGTAGGGATGACAGGATTTGAACCCGTGACATTTTGTACCCAAAACAAAGGCGTTACCAAGCTGCGCTACATCCCTTTTTTTTTGTTGTACAGTGTCATTGTAGAGAATCCCTGCCCTGTTTTCCACATCGTTATTTCCTCCATCGATATACAATATCTTTCTCTTGCCATTTCTTCTTTTTGGTCTCATATTTTTTTATATACTCATCATCATCCCGCCGCTCCTACCAACGATAATAGAAGTTTCGAGGGTTTCCCGATAGAAATATTTGCATGCGAGAGAGATCCCAATTCCGTGTATCCGGTTAAGCAAGCCCTGCCGCCAGCTTCCACCCAGCAAACGGAGGAGCAAGTTCAGGCGCCCGCTAGGGCGCCGCAACGCGTCAGGTTGCTTTGCCGAAGTGCGCTCTTGAGCAAACGAAGGCTTCAACCTGCTGAAAAAGCGAAGAAAACTACAGCCCTTACTAGTAAAGAGGCTTTCGAGCCTACGTTTGCTCTTGGGCGCACTTCGGCGCCGCTCTGATGACTTCTGAAGGTTCGCCCTTACTAGTCAAGGGGCTTTGAAGCCTGCAAACTCCGGTCCAAGACCCAGCAAACTACGGAGCCTCAGTGGACAAGGCAGGGCGCCGCAACGCGTCAGGTTGCTTTGCCCCTAACCTAGGTTGGGCGCTAGCGCGCCCAACCGTTTTCTTCGCTTCGCAGGAGCGCCCCGCAAGAAAACGGCTGCGCTAACAGCATGATGAAAAACGGATGCGCGCGCTAGCGCGCAAGCGGCTGCAAAGCCGGCTGCGCGTTAGCGCAACGGCTTGAGCGCTAGCGCTCAATCCGTTGCTTGTTGCCTGAGAGCAAGCGAAGGCTGCAAGTTCAGGCGCCCGCTAGGGCGCCGCAACGCGCTTTGCCGTTGCAGCAAGATTCAAAACGGATGCACGCGCTAGCGCGCTGCCGTTGCGCTGGCTGCGCGTTAGCGCAACGGCTTGAGCGCTAGCGCTCAATCCGTTGCTTGTTGCTAGCGCGCTCACGTTTTTCATCATGCTTCGTGCGCTAGCGCGCACTGTAGTTTTCTCGCTTGTTTGTTGGTTAGGGCGCTGGGTTGATCCGCCAATCCATGTGTTTGGTCCAGTTGCTTGGACGACAATCTCGGCCGAGTCATTAATAGGGAGGGGCGAGCGAGCGAAGCCTTCCATGTTGGAGACTTTGCTTCCCCCCTTTAGTCGTATTAGTCGTAGTAGTCGGCATTCTGGTAGGAATGCCTCCTTGGTCGAAGAGCCGGCGCGGCGTATTGGTTAAGTACCAAGAGTCGGGATCAGGTGTCAGATACTGCTGTTAAGGCTGTTCATGCCCTTATTTTTCTTTTTCTTTCGTGGCCGAAAGAGGGGAAGGAAGCGGAGGGGAGTTTCGGGCCCGGATTTAAAAGTTCAGCCCTACCCTATAGTAGAGTATCTTTTCCCTATCTAAGCTATATCAACATAGCCAACTAGAAAACTCATCCGCTTGTCAATTCTTGGTGTAATACTCACTCGTAAATGATTGGTGTCAGAATTTTTCACTGATCAGGTGTGATCAGTCTCATCCGTGTAAGAATTAGGAATTCCTCTTCCAACTCGTCCCGGAATGGGCGTTATGGCAAAGAACAAGAAGAAAACAAAAGGAGGAATTTGTCCAATAGTAACAAATGGTGCCTCCACAGGTTGACATCCGATCCAACCTAGTAGTAAGCGATCCGC